CGCTGTAGACCACCCCCATGGGGGTGGTGAAGGGAAGGCTCCAATTGGTAGAAAAAACCCCACAACCCCATGGGGTTATCCTGCACTTGGAAAAAAAGGTAGAAAAAGGAATAAATATAGTGATAATTTTATTATTCGTCGACGTAGTAAATAGAATCAGTCTCTTCGTCTTTACATAAAAAAATTTATAGGAGTAATTAACTGTGACACGTTCACTAAAAAAAAATCCTTTTGTAGCCAATCATTTATTACGAAAAATGAATAAGCTTAACACAAAAGCAGAAAAAGAAATAATAGTAACTTGGTCTCGGGCATCTACCATTATACCCACCATGATTGGGCATACAATCGCTATCCATAATGGTAGGGAACACTTGCCTATTTACATAACGGATGATATGGTAGGTCATAAATTAGGAGAATTCGCACCAACTCTCAATTTTGGGGGACATGCAAAAAACGATAATAAATCTCGTCGTTAATTTTCTTTTTTTTTTTGTTAAAAAAGAAATAATATAATATTTTTTAATCGGAGGTAAACTTTATGAAAAGAAAAAAAAGAAGAGATAATGTATATGCTTTAGGCCAATATATATCTATGTCGGCTCACAAAGCAAGAAGAGTAATTGACCAGATCCGCGGGCGTTCCTACGAGGAAACACTTATGATATTAGAACTCATGCCCTATCGTGCATGTTATCCCATTTTTAAATTGATTTATTCTGCAGCATCAAATGCTAGTCACAATAAAGGTTTCAACAAAGCCGATTTAGTCATTTTTAAAGCCGAAGTTAACAAAGGAACTACCATGAAAAAATTAAAACCTCAAGCCCGAGGACGTAGTTATCTGATAAAAAGACCCACTTGTCACATAACTATTGTATTAAAAGATATAACCTACTATGGAGACATAGAAAAATGTATACGAAGTTTATCTCAAACTAATCAAGACAAAGTCTTGATCAATCCAGCATTTTTCAAATACTTTGTCGAATACTCTGAATTTTTTCATTTTAAAAAGTACGTATGATGGGGTAATATGGGACAAAAAATAAATCCACTTGGTTTCCGACTTGGTACAACCCAAAGTCATTATTCCCTTTGGTTTGCACAACCAAAAAACTATTCGGAAGGTCTACAAGAAGATCAAAAAATACGGGATTATATAAAAAATTTTGTACAAAAAAATACAAGAGCATCGTCGGGTGTCGAAGGAATTGCACGCATAGAAATTCAAAAAAGAATCGATCTGATACAGGTAATAATCTATATGGGATTCCCAAAGTTATTAATAGAAAATAGACCACAAGTAATCGAAGACCTAAAAAAAAATTTACAAAAAGAATTAAATTGTGTGAGCCGAAAACTCAACATTGCTATTTCACCAATTGCAAAACCTTATGGGCACCCTAAAATTCTTGCTGAATTTATAGCTGACCAATTAAAGAATAGGGTATCAGTTAGAAAAGCAATGAAAAAGGCTATCGAATTAACTGAACAAGCGGATACAAAAGGAATTCAAATACAAATAGCAGGCCGGATCGGTGGAAAAGAAATTGCACGTATTGAATGGATAAGAGAGGGAAGAGTTCCCCTACAAACCATTCGCGCGAAAATTGATTATTGTGCCTATACCGTTCAAACTATTTATGGGGTATTAGGTATCAAAATTTGGATCTTTAGAGACACGAAATAAAAATAGTACTTTACTTGTCTTTCTTTTTCGGTTTAAGAATCGAACACAAAATAACAACTTTTTTTTTTTTTACATTAAACCAGTTCTAATTAAAAATTTTACAAGATTAAATAAAAATTTCATTCATCTTTTTTTGATCGAATTGCTATGCTTAGTGTGTGACTCGTTGGTTTTTATTTTTGACTATATAAATAAGGTAAGAACCCATAATATGAAGTATGAACTAATAATTCATTAATTCATTAACTATAAAAACTAATAACCAACTCATCGCATCACATTATCTGGATCCAAAGAAACAGTCAAGATATGCTTTTTTAATCTTATCGTTGCAGCAACTGAATTTTTTTAGCCTAAAAAAATCTAATGAATTTTAAGAAAAAAAAGGATACGGATAAATGGAAAGGTGAGAGAAAGAAAAAAGGAATATAATATAAATATAAAAGATATATGATTCCGATATAATATGTAAGGTCTTTGAAACATCTCATAAACGACAATAATGTAATAAAGCATTAATATCCCGAATTCCCGAATAATTCTAAGAGATGAATCTTTTCATAGAAGAATCATAAAAATCATATGAGCTTCAAGCCAAAAAAGACTAAGAAGGTTGGCTCAAGAACTACTTTCAGTACGAGCTCCGTTGTCGAATTCAGGCCTAAGCACTAATCAAGAAGCGATGGGAACGACGGAACCCATGAATACATAAGATTAAATTAAAAATGAATCCTGATTATTCAGTGGGAAGGATGGCGGAACGAACCATAAATCAATTCTTATTTTCTGAAAAATGAAAAACGAACTCTCCAATTACAATTGAAATAGAGACTGAAAGAGTAAATATTCGCCCGCGAAACTCTATTTTAGATCATATATATTATATTAAAAAAAAGAAATCCCTAAAAATAACTTGATTCAGTGGATTATTTCGTGTATATCTTAATTATCTCTCTTGTTAATTTAAAAATTTTCATTCGCGAGGAGCCGGATGAGAAGAAAATCTCACGTCCAGTTCTGTAGTAGAGATGGAATTACTAAAATAACCATCAACTATAACCCCAAAAGAACCAGATTCCGCAAACAACATCGAGGAAGACTGAAGGGGATATCTTATCGAGGAAATAATATTTGTTTTGGAAGATATGCTCTTCAGGCACTCGAACCCTCTTGGATCACATCTAGACAAATAGAAGCGGGGAGGCGAGCAATGACACGAAATGCGCGCCGCGGGGGAAAAATATGGGTACGTATTTTTCCAGACAAACCGGTTACAGTAAGGTCTGCGGAAACCCGTATGGGTTCGGGGAAAGGATCTCCCGAATATTGGGTAGCTGTTGTCAAACCAGGTCGAATACTTTATGAAATAAGCGGGGTAGCAGAAAATATAGCCCGAAGGGCTATCTCAATAGCGGCATCTAAAATGCCTATACGAACTCAATTTATTATTTCAGGATAGAAATGTAGAACCAAAGGAAATCGATCTTATTTTTGACAAACAATATTTCTTTTTAGTCCTTTGCAGTTATTTTTGCATTGAAAGAACAGATAAAAAAATATGATTCAACCTCAGACCTATTTGAATGTAGCAGACAACAGTGGAGCTAAAAAATTGATGTGTATTCGAATCATAGGAGTTAGCAATCGTCGATATGCTCGTATTGGCGATGTTATCGTTGCTGTGATCAAAGAAGCAATACCCAATTCGCCCTTAGAAAGATCAGAAATAATAAGAGCTGTAATTGTACGTACCTGTAAAGAACTCAAACGGGACAACGGTATGGTAATAAGATATGATGACAACGCTGCAGTTATCATTGATCAAAAAGGAAAGCCAAAAGGAACTAGAGTTTTTGGCGCAATTGCCGACGAATTAAGACAAAACTTTACTAAAATAGTTTCATTAGCTCCTGAGGTATTATAAGAACAATAAATAGGCTATTTGAATGAGATAGTAGACTATCTATCACGTATATACCTTTCGTTTAAAAATTTTTTTTTATTCATAACAGAAAATAAAAGCAAAAAAGTAAGAAAAAACATGTTGATTATAGAAAAAATTGGAGACACTATGGGTAGGGACACTCTTGCTGATATAATAACCTCGATACGAAATGCTGACATGAATAGAAAAGGAACAGTTCGAATAGCATCGACTAACATCACCGAAAACATTGTTAAAATACTTTTACGAGAAGGCTTTATTGAAAACGTGAGAAAACATCAAGAAGAAAACAAATACTTTTTGGTTTTAACTCTGCGACATAGAAGAAATAGGAAAGGCCCATATCGAAATACTTTATATTTAAAAAGAGTCAGTCGCCCTGGTCTACGAATCTATTCTAACTCTCAAGGAATTCCTAGAATTTTAGGCGGAATGGGAATTGTAATTCTTTCTACCTCTCGTGGTATAATGACAGATCGGGAGGCTCGACGAGAAGGAGTTGGGGGAGAAATTTTATGTTATATATGGTAATCCCTCTAATATCTAAATTAAATCAAAAATTGCCTATAATTGTGAACAAAAAAGACAAAAGACAAGTTATCTAATATTTCGACTCTATTAGTTGATACGTTAAGGAGGTTTTGCCTGGAATGAAAGAACAAAAAGCAATTCATGATGATTACTGAATCACTCCCTAATGGTATGTTCTGAATTCATTTAGATAATGAGGATCAATTATATTATTTCATTTCATACAGTACATAAAGTATACGACGTAGTTCTATATGTAAAAACCTATCTCTTGGTAGGGTTAAGATTGAAATAAGCCTTTATGATTGAACCAGAGGTCATAGATAAATTTTTAAAACTCTGCACTAAGGATTCACATTTTTAAGTGGTTTTTCAATCTCAACACTCCTTCTCTCGAGAGTACAATTAAAGATTTCAAATAGAAAGAAACTTATTTTCTTCCACGAATTAGATTAAAAATTAAAAGTAAGGAATGACAAATATGAAAAAAAGGGCTTCTGTTCGGAAAATTTGTGAAAAGTGCCGTCTGATCCACAGACGGGGACGAATTATAGTAATTTGTTCTAACCCAAAACATAAACAACGACAGGGATAATACTTTAATTAAAATTACTATAAAATATTAAAAGGTGCTGTTTTGAGTAATGTAATATAAAAAAATTTGTTTTGACATGAAATGGATATATCCATATATCTCTGACGCATATTTATGAAATGATAAAATATGGCAAAACCTATACTAAAACTAAAACGTAGAAATCGACGTATTAGTTTACGTAAAAGTACACGTAAAATACCAAAAGGCATTATCCATGTTCAAGCAGGTTTCAACAATACCATTGTAACTGTTACAGATCTACGGGGTCGGGTTGTTTCCTGGGCTTCCGCGGGTACTTGTGGTTTCAAAAGTAAAAAAAAGGGGACGCCATTTGCGGCTCAAACCGCAGCGGAAGATGCTCTTCATACAGTGGTAGAACAGGGCATGCACCGAGCAGAAGTCATGATAAAGGGTCCCGGTCTCGGAAGAGATGGAGCATTACGAACTATTCGTCAAAGCGGTATATTCTTAAGTTTCGTGCGGGACGTAACCCCTATGCCACATAATGGCTGTAGGCCTCCTAAAAAAAGACGTGTGTAAAAAAAAGCATTGAAGAAATTTCAAGAGAAATAAATGATTCAAAGATATTTATAATATTCCTATGGTTCGAGAGAAAATAAGAGTATCGACTCGGACACTGCAGTGGAAGTGTGTTGAATCAAGAAGAGATAGTAAATGTCTTTATTATGGGCGCTTTATTCTTTCTCCACTTCTGAAAGGGCAAGCTGACACAATCGGCATTGCAATGCGAAGAGCTTTACTTGGAGAAATGGAAGGAACATGTATTACACGCGCAAAATCTGAGAAAATACCACATGAATACTCTACCATCGTAGGTATTCAAGAATCAGTCCATGACATTTTAATGAATTTGAAAGAAATCATATTGAGAAGTAATCTATATGGAATTTGTGAAGCATCCATTTGTGTTAGGGGCCCTAGATGCGTAACTGCTCAAGATATCATCTTGCCGCCTTATGTAGAAATAGTTGACAATACACAACATATAGCTAGCTTGACGGAACCAATTGATTTGTGTATTGGATTACAACTCGAGCGAAATCGAGGATATCATATTAAAGAGCCCAATAACTTTCAAGACGGAAGTTATCCTATAGATGCTCTATTCATGCCTGTTCGAAACGTTAATCATAGTATTCATTCTTATGGGAATGGGAATGAAAAACAAGAAATACTTTTTCTCGAAATATGGACAAATGGCAGTTTAACGCCGAAAGAAGCACTTTATGAAGCCTCCCGGAATTTAATTAATTTATTGATTCCTTTTCTACATGCGGAAGAAGAAAATTTACATTTAGCGGACAATCAACAAAAAGTTTCTTTACCACTTTTGACCTTTCACGATAGATTGACTCAACTCAGAAAAAAAAAAAGAGTATTAAAATCGATTTTTATTGACCAATTAGAATTGCCACCTAAGATCTACAATTGCCTAAAAAAGTCCAATATACATACATTAGCAGACCTTTTGAATAACAGTCAAGAAGATCTTATTAAACTTGAACATTTTGACATAGACGAGGTAAAAAAAATATTGGACACTCTTGAAAAACATTTTTGAATTGATTTACATTTAACAAAAACGAAAAATAAAACATGAAAATAAAAATGGATTACATTTTACAGAATAAAGAAAGAATTAAATTGAATAGATAGATGTATCTAGGGAAAATTCACATTCACCTTGAAGCGATTATTCCCTAGATACACATGTTGTGCTATTTCACAATTGAATCAATTTAAAAAAGACCTAAAGTTAGAGATTTATCAATAGGTAATGTTGCTCCAATACCTAACCAAAGGGCCACCGCGGTACCAACCAAAAAGACAGTTGTAGCTACTGGACGACGAAATGGATTTTGGAATTTATTAACATTCTCTAAAAAAGGAACTGTTAATAATCCCGCAGGTACTGAAACCATTAAAAGAACGCCTAATAACTTATTTGGTACTGTACGAAGTATTTGAAATACGGGAAAAAAATACCATTCGGGTAATATTTCCAAAGGAGTTGCAAATGGATCCGCGGGCTCACCAATCATTGATGGTTCTAAAACCGCTAAGCCTACGTTACATGCAATAGTACCAAAAATTACGACGGGAAAAATATATAAAAGATCATTAGGCCATGCGGGCTCCCCATAATAATTATGACCCATCCCTTTTGCCAATTTAGCCCTTAATACGGGATCATTCAAGTCCGGTTTTTTTGTTATTAGGATAGGTGAATCATTATTATATATAGATATTCAATTCATCCCCCGAAAGAGCCGGACATGCTGATTTTTCATCATCCGGCTCGAGCAAGAAGCAAAAGAAACGCACGAATCCAAAAAAAATCTCTTAGCCATATCAATGATTATTCGGGAAGGATTTACGTTCTTACAAAAAAATGCTCAAGACCCAAGTAGGCTTACATCATGATCAAATGCTTTCTGGGTAGTCTCATCCCTTGTGGTTGGTTTTTATCTCCAAAATTTTGGAAGATTTTATTATATAATAAAATGGAAGATTTAAAAATAAAATAAAACGGTTTACTTGTTACTAATATAGCCTAGCCTCTATTGTTCTTTAGATCCCTTGTTTCACTCCGAGAGTATCATAGATCAGGTCAATGCAGAGAAAATGGATGCATTTCAATACTATTCAAATTTCAAATAATATTTCAAAAATTGAAAATCATTTTATTTAGTTATATTATATATTTAAATATATACTTAAATTAATAAAAAAGAGAAACAATTTTCATTATATTACCCAAAATCACACATTCGACTGGATCTTACGGAGCCCGTTCATGCCTGACATGATTCAGGGTTGATCATAGAAAAAATTATCTTCACACGAACCAGCCTATCCTCTGTATAGGACTTACTTATACGGTGGTTGGACAAAAGACACATTGGATTATGAATTACAATGTGGCAGTAAAGGGACATATACCTGCACAGCCTAATCAATAGTTCAAGTCACACACTCCCATAATCCATTTTTTTTTTTCGGAGAATTACCTTCAACTAGTGTATGTTAAATAACTAAATACAATATTAGAGAGTTGAAGGAAAATGTCCAAATACATGGATTATTATTTTCAATAATCCATACATGTAGCAATGAAATACTGTTCTTATCCCTTCCCCAAAAAAACGATAAATTACAAATATCTATGATATACCCTTTTTCTATAAGGGACCAGAAATACCTTGTTTACGTATCATTAAAAAATGCATTAACATAAATACGGCAGTAAGAAGAGGCAATACAAACGTATGTAAACTATAAAAACGGGTCAAAGTGGATTGTCCCACACTAGCACTTCCACGTAATAACTCTACCAAGGGCGATCCTACTACAGGAATAGCGTCAGGTACACCTGTTACAATTTTGACTGCCCAATAACCAATTTGGTCCCGAGGTAAGGAATAACCAGTTACACCAAAGGATGCGGTCAATACAGCCAGAACCACGCCTGTAACCCAAGTCAATTCGCGAGGTTTTTTAAAGCCACCGGTAAGATACACACGAAATACATGCAGGATCATCATTAGAACCATCATACTTGCCGACCACCGATGAACTGATCGTATTAACCAGCCAAAGTTAACTTCCGTCATTATATATTGAACAGAAGCGAAAGCCTCCGTAACAGTTGGGCGATAGTAAAAAGTCATAGCAAAACCCGTAGCTACTTGTACTAAAAAACAAGTAAGCGTAATTCCTCCTAGACAATAAAAAATGTTTACATGCGGAGGAACATATTTACTAGTTATATCATCCGCAATCGCCTGAATCTCGAGGCGTTCTTCGAACCAATCATAGACTTTATTGAGATAGGTAAAGCGCTAAAAGCCCCCCTCTAAGAACCGTATATGAGAATTTTATCTCATACGGCTCAAGCAAACACACCCAAATAAAAGTTTAAGCTTCTTAATCTCTTTATTTTTTCTTTTCGGAAGATGTGAAGGAATCAAAATCAGAAAGTAAAGTTTTTGTTTTTGGGGCGATAATGCCAATATATCAAGTCGGCTCATCCATCTTTCTGTTAATTGTTACTACAGGCCTCTTGAATATTCTCTTTTCCTATTTTTTATCTTTTTTTATTTTTATGTGGCTTTTTTATCAGTGATAGGAATTTTTCTTGTTAAGACCCTATGAATTGATTGAAACCCCAGATTCATACTATAACCACGATGACTCCGAAAAACCTAAAAGCTAATCCCAAAGATTCCTTGAGTAAGAACCATTGGATCATCACTTATTCAATCAATAGAAGAGGTATAAAAAAATTTGTCTGTTTATTCTTTATTTTATTAAATAAAAAGAAGAAAAATAGTTCCCTTTTTTTGAAAAAAAAAAAATGGATTGAATCCGATCGCGAGGTCTGAATATTAAATAAATATGAATCATAGTTCAAAGATTTCTTCATCTATTTTAGATATTCCGTGTTCCAGATACAAAAAAAATATATCCGACGAATGAGAACCATCTCTATCAGGATAAGATGACAGAACCCTTCTCTGTACTATCAATAGGATCAATTATAACAAGTCACACACTCATATTCCGGAAATACAGAAAGAAAGAAATTCCGCGATCGAACTACCAAAAAAGGGCGTTAAAAATAGAAAGCGTAGCCCTATGCACTTTTTGCACTTTTTATTGAAAGGATAGAACTTTTGGGTTCTTTTGAATTATCTTATTCTTGTGGATTTAATTCATTGAAATTCCGTCCAATAAAACAGAAGAGTTATAAATTTCCAAAATAATACATAGGAATATTGCAAATAAAGCCATTGCAACTCCCATCAAAGGAGTAGTTCCCCATCCAGGAGCTACTTTACCATATTCCGAATTCAACGGTTTCAATAAAACCCCTATGGTAGTTGGTTTTGGACGAGATCTAGAACTACCCTCAACGGTTTGTGTAGCCATAAACCCTATTTTTTTTTAGATCAGTTGACTTTGTATACCATTCCGTTGTAAATGTAAATAAATGATTTTATCATAGATCCATTGGGGTCTTGAAATTATATAATAATGGAAACAGCAACCCTAGTCGCCATCTTTATATCTGGTTTACTTGTAAGTTTTACTGGGTATGCCTTATATACCGCTTTTGGGCAACCCTCTCAACAATTAAGAGATCCTTTCGAGGAACACGGGGACTAATTGAAGTAATGAGCCTTCTAATAATATCATAATAATAATATAATAATATTAATATCATATAATATCATATAATATAAAAATAGAAGGCTCATTACTTCAATTAAGCTAATGAAAAATTATTTAACCTTTTTAGTCGGAACTTTAGGAGGTTCCCGAAAAAAGATAGCGAAAAAAATGATTCCTAGAGTCGAGACTAATAAAAATGTATAAACCAATGCTTCCATAGATTTTATTGTGGTTTACAATTATAGCTTCCATACCTGTTTACTCGAGATTATTTTCTCGATAATGATAAAAAGTAAAAACAAAAAAGGGCGGCGATTCCAATCAAGATTTTTTTAGTATCCTATATCAAATCACACCAAAAATATAGGAAAAATCTTCTATTAGACTCCTTGTCTTCTTGTAGTGGGATCCCCAAGTTTTTGGAATGCTCCAAATTCTACCTGAGCATCCAAATCGGGGTCAATACCGGCAAAAACATCTCTGAACAAAGTTCTAGCCCCATGCCAAATGTGTCCAAAGAAGAAGAGTAAGGCAAAAGAAGCATGTCCAAAAGTAAACCAACCCCTTGGACTACTGCGAAAAACACCATCAGATTTCAAAGTAGCACGGTCTAATTCGAAAATTTCACCCAATTGAGCACGCCTAGCATATTTTTTGACAGTAGCGGGATCGCTATAACTGACTCCGTTGAGTTCACCACCATAGAACTCAACAGTTACACCTACTTGTTCAACGCTATACTTAGATTCCGCTCTTCGAAAAGGAACGTCAGCTCTAACAATTCCGTCCCCATCTATCAAAACGACCGGAAATGTTTCAAAAAATGTGGGCATACGGCGTACAAAAAGTTCACGTCCGTCTTTATCTCTAAAAATGGGGTGTCCTAACCATCCAACAGCTATTCCATCGCCATTGTCCATGGAGCCCGCTCTAAATAATCCCCCTTTTGCCGGATTATTACCGATGTAATCATAAAAAGCTAATTTCTCAGGAATTTTGGCCCAAGCTTCCGATAAACTTTGATTTTCAGATAGCCCAGCACTTACTCTTCGGTATATTTCTTGCTGAAAGTATCCCTGATCCCATTGATAACGAGTGGGACCAAATAATTCGATCGGAGTAGTTGCTGAACCATACCACATAGTTCCAGCAACAATAAAAGCTGCAAAAAAGACAGCAGCGATACTACTAGAAAGAACGGTTTCAATATTGCCCATACGTAATCCTTTGTATAGACGTTGAGGCGGACGGACACTAAGATGGAATAGACCTGCTAATATGCCTAATGTCCCTGCTGCAATATGATGAGAGGCTATTCCTCCTGGAACAAAAGGATCAAAACCTTCGACACCCCATGCTGGACTTATAGGTTGTACTTTTCCAGTTAGTCCATAAGGGTCGGATACCCAGATTCCGGGACCGTACAAGCCTGTTACATGAAATGCGCCAAAACCAAAACAAGCCACTCCGGAAAGAAATAAATGAATTCCAAAAATCTTAGGCAAATCCAAAGAAGGTTTTCCTGTACGTTCATCAGAAAAGATTTCTAGATCCCAATACACCCAATGCCAAATAGCTGCTAAAAAGCACAAACCAGAAAACACAATATGTGCTCCGGCCACACCTTCATAACTCCAAAAACCCGGATCCGTTATAGTACCTCCTGTAATACTCCAACCGCCCCATGAATTGGTTATTCCTAAACGAGTCATGAAAGGTATAACGAACATACCCTGTCTCCACATTGGATCAAGAACGGGATCAGAGGGATCAAAAACGGCTAATTCATATAGAGCCATTGAACCAGCCCAACCGGCAACCAGAGCTGTATGCATTATATGGACAGAAATCAACCGGCCGGGATCATTCAATACGACAGTATGAACACGATACCAAGGCAAACCCATGGAAATACCCCTTTACTCAAAGAAAAATGACACTATGTAACTTTATTGCATTAGAAAAGACTGTGATTATGCAATGCACCCCTTTTGTTCAATGGATTATCTCGGAACAAGGGTTCATATTTGTTCTATTCTGGTGGTAATAATAGAACAATTATGTTTGTAGGAACAAAGAGAAACAAATCTATTCTATATCCGATAAGTATCAATACGCAATGGGAAGTTGATACCACCTTGTATACGTAAATACTTTGCTACTTGATGATTATTGGAAGATTATATTCTTAAGAAATTTCCCTTAGTTATTCTATTCTATCTTCATTTTAAACTAAACTTTTATGATCTATATCTATACATAAGATATGATATCAAGGTTGACATTGTTGACATTATCAAGTATGATCTATCCATAAGATATGATATCAAGGTTGACATTATCAAGAGAATAATGCTATTCTTACGTTTTCACATCAAAGTGAACCAGAATACTTTACTTTAATTTTTTTTTTATGCCTGTCGGTGTTCCAAAAATTTCCTTTCTAATTAAAGAAGAAGAAGAAGAGGAAAAGCCAAAAGTAGATTGGCTTGACTTTTACCACGAACTGCATAAGCGCAGATTACTTTTTTTATGCCAAGACTTTAATTATGAGATCGTGAATCAGATTGCAGGTCTTCTGCTATTTCTCCATCTCGAGGATGAAGACAAACAGCAGCATTTGTTTATACATTCTCGTGGCGGCTTGGCAACACATGCAATGGCCATTTATGATACGATGCAACTTGTGACACTAGGTGTACATACAATAGGTATGGGGGTAGTTGCTTCAATGGCAACGCTTTTACTGGCCGGAGGAGCATATACCAAACGTAACGCATACGCTCACACTAGGATAATGCTTCATCTACCTGCTACCCGTCCTTTCAAGGGTACAGCGAGTGAGGTTTTGGGGGAATCGAAAGAGGTATTGCGTTTGACCCAAACGCTCGTAGAGATTTTGGAAGAAAGAACGGGCCGACCCCAAGATCTTATATACAAAGATATGCAGAAAACGACTCATTTTTCAGCAGAAGAAGCCCAAGCTTATGGAATTATTGATGAAATAGGGTTAGGGGAAATTAAACTAGATATGGAAATTAAACGAAATAGGAAAAAACGAAAAAGGAAAATGAAACTATAAATCTTTGCATTTTTCATTTTATCTTATCACTGGGTTTATCTTAAGATTCTATTAACTAGAAATGCATTCGGTTAGGATTAATCTAAACCCGCTCATTATGTATATAATTCAGCATGCCAACTATTAAACAACTTATTAGAAACACAAGACAGCCAATCAGAAATGTCACGAAATCCCCCGCTCTTCGGGGATGTCCTCAGCGCCGAGGAATATGTACTAGGGTGTATGTGTGACTCGTTCAGATTATGAGCTGGAACAAAAGTAAATAAAAAAAAATTTTCCAGTATCAATGATCCGTACGGATGAATAGGATAAAATGGAAAAACTCAAGTGACTCTCTAAAAAAAAAAAAAAAGATCTATTCATCTATTATGTATGAAATTTATGGTTTCTATTACTGTAAAGCCAAAAAAGTTTCCCATTGGTAGCGTTAACGTTATCCATTTAGCGGGGAATCCCTTTATTAATATTAAGATAAAAAAAAGAATGCTCCCTTTAATTTGTAAGAACGGACTATTAGGGTCAGCTATCCAGCTAACCTTCAAAATGAAATACCGTTACTGTATAGGTGAATCTAATTGTGAAAGATCCATTACTGGATAATTCATGGGTAGAGCCAAAAAAAGTTTGAACTGTACAAGTTATCAATAGATAGAAATGAAGTTAAAGTAAAAAGTAAAAGGGCTCCGGTGTATAGAGAGGACCTGACCGTTTAAGAAGGAACCATAGAAACGAAGGAACCCACTATATTCTTTATTTATTTATCTAGATTAAAATAGAATTTACAATTTCTATAATAAAATTATTTTGACATTTCGTCTTGTTTCAAGACGAAATGTCGAAAAAAATAGTGGTCGGGAAGGTTATAGCAGCAAAAGCCATTGGGATTTTTTTTTTATACATTGGAACAATCCGTTTTGTTATTAATAGCCCAGGAGGGTAGAAAAGAATAACTCAACGAAAAAAGTTATTTATCAAAGTTTCATTTATTCAATGACTAGAGTTAGACGAGGATATATAGCTCGGAAACGTAGAAAAAAAATGAGTTTGTTTGCATCAACCTTTCGAGGGGCTCATTCAAAACTTATTCGAACCATTGCTCAACAGAAAATAAGAGCTTTAGTTTCAGCTCATAGGGATAGAGGTAGGCAAAAGAGAGATTTTCGTCGTTTATGGATCACTCGGATAAACGCAGTAATTCGTGAAAATGGGGTATGCTATAATTATAGTAAATTTATACACGATCTGTCCAAGAGACAGTTGCTTCTTAATCGTAAAGTACTTGCACAAATAGCTATATTAAATAGAAATTGTCTTTATATGATTTCAAATGAAATCATAAAAAAAGAAGATTGGAAAAAATGCCCCGAAAAATGGAAAATGAAATTCCCCGGAGTTTATTCTCCGGGAGTATAGAGTATAAATTAGTCTGATAAAATACGATAAATAAATAAAAATCAACAAATCCATTCAAAATTAAAAGATTTTTCCTATTTTTTTTTACGTTACGATACGATAAAAAAAAAATAGATTCTTTTTTTATTTTTTTTTTGGTTCTAAAACTATAAGTTCTAGTAGTCGACTCATTTCTTTCAAATTATTTCTCCTTATTAAGAAAAGGTAACAACGATAAAATACGAGCTTGTTTTATAGCAATAGTAATTAATCGTTGTTGTTTCAAGGTTAATCTATTTACTCGCCTAGATAATATTTTGCCTTGTTCACTAATAAATCGACTAATTAAACTCATGTTTCTATAATCAATTTGATCCCCCGGTTGGATCGGGGGCAAACGCCTACGAAAAGATCGCTTGGATTTAATAAAGGGTCGCTTGGATTTATCCATAGTTTGTTTAATTTCTGCCTTATACCAAAAATCCTACTTCGTATTAAAAAATTTTTTAGGTCCAGCCGAAATAGGATTAGGTTTGTTTATTTATCTTTATATTTTTTTATAAATATTATTTATTTATATATAATAATTTTAATCAAAAAAAATAGTCAATAATATCTAATTATAATGAAAAAAGTTTTGTTCCCTTCATTGAATTAAAATTTAAAAGAGGATAGCCAGACGTTCGGTTCGATCTTTTTTATTTCTTTATCTCTCCATGAATTGTATGCTTGTAACAATAGGGACAGAATTTTCTAAATTCTAACCGATTAGGTGTATTGTGTCGATTCTTTTGAGTAATATATCTGGAAACGCCCCTTGATTCCTTATTAACACTCTTTCGAACACAACTATTACATTCCAAAATAACTTTTACTCGGACATCTTTCTCCTTAGCCATGAACCTCCTTTTTATTTTTGGGATTTTTTATTCAAACAATTTTTTGCGACCCGAGGTGAAGAAGAAAGGAAATTAAAAATATGGATGTTGCTAACTCGAAATACAATTAAAACGAGTTCATTGCAATCACTAGATTAATAATAATAAAAGAGTATATAAATTAAGAAATAGTATGTAATCAAATTCAAAAAGTTTTGAACTCTATTTCTACTCAAAGTCTTTTTTTAAAGTATCGTATATAATATTCTTATGTTAAACCCACCTTGTTATTTCTACCCCCCCCCTTTTTTTCTTTTTTTCTTCTTTAATTGCCTTTTAAAAATAAAAATAAAAAGGCAATTAAAGAAGAAAAGTAGATTCAACTTCACCACAACCTGAGTTCAGACTCGAAGGAAAAAATCAGGGGGTATTAGTCACAGAAAATGGCTTCTTTCTCTAATCTTCATTACCCCGTTACCGTGTTAATAACTAGAATGAAAAAAAAGGAAATGTCAACGCATCTGGGAAAAAGCGATTGATTTCTATTAATAGACCGGCTAAAGAACCAAACCATAGAGTACTTAGTACCGGTGCTACGGAAAGATATGTTTTTAGATCTCGCATTGAAAACCCTCCTTCTTAAATTTTCATTTTTTAAAGATAATACAGATCTAATCTATGAGCAGATGTATATATAGATAGTCAAGGATCACTTGGGTTTGTAAACGAAATGCATAAGTTAAAAAAAGAAAAATGGAAAAATATCCAGTAGATAAGAGATTTATTAAAAAAAAAAATAGCATACCCTTCCTGTGGAACGGAGCATTCAAGAAAAGTATTTTCCTTTTTTGAGTTTACGGCAGGTTTTGTTTTGAAATACATAAATATATAAATACTTTATATGATATGAGACCAAAAACAAGACATGGACTGGCAAGATAAATCATGTCATTTTATGGTAAAAAAATAAGGATATGGAAAAAAAGACAAGGATTCTTTAGAATTAGACTATTGGAACCAATTGAATTGAAAGGGATGTAGCGCAGCTTGGTAGCGCGTTTGTTTTGGGTACAAAATGTCACGGGTTCAAATCCTGTCATCCCTACCTAATTACTTTTACTCTAAGAAGTAAGGAGGAATTTCTGGAAATTGGACATATGGAATCTCTCGTTTTTTTATGACACTCGATATAATCTATATCATATGCATACAGGGCGTAGATAGAGTTTTAGGTTACAAAAAATATATTGTGATAAGAAAGCGCTCTTAGTTCAGTTCGGTAGAACGTGGGTCTCCAAAACCCGATGTCGTAGGTTCAAATCCTACAGAGCGTGATTACATTCTTGTTTGAATTCACAAATTTGAATTAGAATAAAATAAATAAACAGGAATCTAAAATTGACCCACTTTCTCGAATCCACGGGAGGTTAATAATTTTTTTTTTTTAATCAAAAATCCAACTGATCACCACGTCTGTATTGTAAATATGCAGTTACAAATAATCCCGCCAAAGTAATAGGAATTAGACCTAAAACGATTCCAAATAGAAAAACTTCAATCATTTCAATTCATTTGAAAAAAAAATAAAGGTAATATCTATCCCTAAATATTAATAGGAATTACCCAGGAATCTCAATAACCAAAAAATGTCAATTGCCAGTTATAAAAGAATCCGACATAAAAATTTTGTGCGTTGTTCATTCACTTAATTTCAAATAAGTCGTATCTTGTTCAGACCTATAAATAGAACGGAAGTTATAGTTAAAGCCGCTAGTAAAAAACCGAAATAACTAGTTAGAGTAGGCATGAAGGAACTAAATGGAATATGTTCTTTTTATGCATATGTTTATAAAGTACTTACCTAAGATTCTATTTTGTTTTGAGACGAAAAAAAGTCTAATTCAAATTTCTATTTTTTATATTTAAAGACTAAGTTCAATTGAAAGTTTTGAATTCATCAACTATTAGATTAAAGAAAGTAAGGGTGGTCTAAAAAAAAGAAAGGGCTTATTATCTGTGACATCTACACATCTCGTGATTTTGAATCAACAGGTTTATTGAAAAATTTTTGAATAAACTAATCTATCTAATAGTAAAAAAAATAAGAACTTTGGCATAGAATTTCATTTACAAATAACACTTAAAATTGCTTTCACTATACAAAGAATAAATTGGAAAA